CTTCCTATCATTTAATATCCATCCCTTTGGTCTTATTTACATAAGAGATGTCATTTATAGTCTATCTCTTTCTATATATGGAAAGTCAAGAAATTCTCATCGAAACATCGAGAAATTGTGCATATAGAAAACTCTAAAGAAAGAAAAAAAGGAGACCCATGCCATGATTTTCAAATCTTTTCTACCTTTTCTACTTAGTAGTCTAAGTTTCTCGATGAGGATAATTAATTCGGTCGTTGTGGTCGGACTCTATTATGGATTTCTGACCACATTCTCCATAGGTCCCTCTTAGATCTTCTTTCTCCAATCTTGGATTAGGGAAGAAGGAGATATTCGCGACTACTGGCGGTTTCATTATGGGGCAGCTCATGATCTTCATATCGATCTATTATCCACCTCTGCATCTATTCTTTCTTAGCTAAACGGGTGGAAGATCCATCCAATTTGGTTATATCATGGACTCGAAAAGCGGATCTGAATGTGACTGAAATGCACGATCTTCACAGGTATCACTTTTCACGATACCTAAAAGATGGAATAGCGATTTTCGAACCATTTCCTATACGAGAATGGTTTCCATTACTTTGAGAAATGGATTCTATATCAAACTATAGCTATTGCATTAAAGAAGAAAAGAAACTAATAGAAGTCGAAGACGCGGAATGGTAGTGAATAGAGAGAAAGATTCTTCTGATTTTCTTGTTCCTGAAAATATTCTATCTATCTCCTAGACGCCGTAGAGAATTGAGAATTTTCATGTCTTTCAATTCTCGTACTCGTAATTGGAAAGTTACGGAAGGAGGTCCATCATTTTGCAATGAAAACAACATAAAAAACTCTGGACAATTTCGAAATCAGGCCAAGCGTCTTAATACATATGCAAAAAAATGCATTATTGGCCCACCATTGATTAGAAGATTTAGCTTGTATGAATCGCTATTGGTTTGATACGAATAATGGCAGTCGTTTCAGTATGTTAAGGATACAGATGTATCCACAATTCATTTAGAGTTACTTAATAGCCTATTTCTTATACCATATCTCTATCCCGTGAAATTCTCGAGCCGAAAGATGGATGCATATGCTGTGTTTCATTTTGCTAAACGATATCAATTAAATGGTGTATCAATTCCATAAATTGGATATAGCAATAAATAAATCAGCAAAATTCTTTTATTTTAGATAGAAGAAATGTTTCTTCTATCTAAAATAAAAGAATGTACCCTTCTATCCAAATCCAATTTGCATCGATAAAATAAATCCAAATTCCAGTAGTAGATGAATAATTGCAAATTTTTGTGTGTACGAGATTAGAATAACTTCAAAATAACTGACATAATTTTGTATTTTTCCTGATCAGAAAAATACATGAAAAAGAAAGGAGGTAGAAAAATTTTTGGATTTATGGTTAAAGAAGAAAAAGAAGAAAACAGAGGTTCTGTTGAATTTCAAGTATTCAGTTTCACCAATAAGATACGGAGACTTGCTTCACATTTGGAATTACACAAAAAAGATTTTTCATCGGAAAGAGGTCTACGAAGACTTTTGGGAAAACGTCAACGTTTGCTGGCTTATTTGGCAAAGAAAAATAGAGTACGTTATAAGAAATTAATCAGTCAGTTGGATATTCGGGAGAAGTAATTTAATCGTTCGAATTTTTTTCTTATTTTATTAGTAGTCTTATAGTAGTCTTAGATTTTGCATTTTGATGAGCCTCGTTTTGAGGAATTCATGGAATAATCCATTTTCATGGAATAATGAATTAAGGAAGAAAGGATATGAGTCTACCGCTTACAAGAAAAGATCTCATGATAGTCAATATGGGCCCTCAGCACCCATCAATGCATGGTGTTCTTCGACTGATCGTTACTCTCGATGGTGAAGATGTTATTGATTGTGAACCCATATTAGGCTATTTACACAGAGGAATGGAAAAAATCGCGGAAAACCGAACTATTATACAATACTTACCTTATGTAACACGGTGGGATTATTTAGCTACTATGTTTACAGAAGCAATAACGGTAAATGCACCAGAATTCTTGGAGAATATTCAAATACCCCAAAGAGCCAGCTATATTAGGGTAATTATGTTAGAGTTGAGCCGTATAGCTTCTCACTTGTTATGGCTTGGACCTTTTATGGCGGATCTAGGCGCACAGACCCCTTTTTTCTATATTTTTAGAGAGAGAGAATTGATATATGATCTATTTGAAGCTGCTACAGGTATGCGAATGATGCATAATTACTTTCGCATCGGAGGGGTAGCCGCCGATCTACCTTATGGATGGGTCGATAAATGTTTAGATTTCTGTGATTATTTTTTACGAGGAGTTGTTGAATATCAACAACTTATTACACGGAATCCCGTTTTTTTAGAACGAGTTGAAGGAGTCGGTTTTATTAGCGGAGAAGAAGCAGTAAATTGGGGCTTATCGGGACCGATGTTACGAGCTTCTGGAATACAATGGGATCTTCGTAAAGTCGATCCTTATGAGTCTTACAACCAATTCGATTGGAAAGTCCAATGGCAAAAAGAAGGGGATTCATTAGCTCGCTATTTAGTACGAATGGGTGAAATGAGGGAATCCATCAAAATTATTCAACAGGCTGTAGAGAAAATTCCTGGAGGCCCTTATGAGAATTTAGAAGTCCGACGCTTTAAGAAAACAAAGAATTCCGAATGGAATGATTTTGAATATCGATTTCTTGGTAAAAAACCTTCGCCCAATTTTGAATTGTCAAAGCAAGAGCTTTATGTAAGAGTGGAAGCTCCAAAAGGTGAATTAGGAATTTATCTGGTAGGAGATGAGAGTCTTTTCCCCTGGAGATGGAAAATTCGTCCACCCGGTTTTATTAATTTGCAAATTCTTCCTCAACTAGTTAAAAAAATGAAATTGGCTGATATCATGACGATATTAGGTAGTATAGATATCATTATGGGGGAAGTTGATCGTTGAAATGATAATAGATAGGGTAGAGATAGAAACTATCAATTCTTTTTCGAAATCGGAATTATTAAAAGAAGTCTATGGACTGATATGGATTCTACCCATTTTGACCCTCCTACTGGGAATCACAATAGAAGTACTCGTAATTGTGTGGTTAGAAAGAGAAATATCCGCATCGATACAACAACGTATTGGTCCTGAATATGCTGGCCCCCTGGGACTGCTTCAAGCTATAGCCGATGGAACTAAGCTACTTTTTAAGGAGGATATCCTGCCATCCCGAGGAGATATTCCTTTATTTAGCATTGGACCTTCTATAGCAGTCATATCAATTTTATTAAGTTTTTTAGTTATCCCTTTGGGATATCGTTTTGTTTTAGCCGATCTTAGTATTGGTGTTTTTTTATGGATTGCCATTTCAAGTATTGCTCCTATTGGTCTTCTTATGGCAGGATATAGCTCAAATAATAAATATTCTTTTTCAGGCGGTCTACGAGCTGCTGCTCAATCTATTAGTTATGAAATACCATTAACTTTTTGTGTGCTAGCAATATCTCTACGTGTGATTCGTTAAAATAGGATCTTTTTCCTCCAAAATCCATTGAATATTTATCTTCCTTTTCTTATTCTGTATTCGGGTTGGTAAGTTAAACTAGATAGCTATATGAGTGAAACAAAACAGCTTATTAATTTGTAGTAAAAAGAAAAAATCTCATTTCCTACGTACAAGAAAAAAGTTGAAGTAAACATAAGTAGTGTAAACTCTTTACCCCAAGGTTGATATTTTTTGATTAGTCATCATATCTTGAAGCGGGCAAGAATAAAGGATTCGCGATATGGAATTCCATTACTAGAATATTCCGAGTTATTACTATAACTTATAATCATAAGGGGAATCCATCAAAAATTAGTGAGGGGTTAGGAACACTAAAGTACATAAAGGATTAGTAATGAGGGAATCTAAGACATTAGGGATTTTTCCTCATAAAAGGAATCATAATAAGGGCTTGAAATTGGTGGAAATGATCAAGTAGTACTTTCTTCGGATTCCGATCCAGAGTATGTTCCCTTTCACTTGTTAAAGAAATGGCTATCAAGAACGAATTAATCCTTTATTCCTTTTTTCTTTTTAAGTACCCTTCCCCGGGGAAAGAAGAATAGGACAAAAGATATGGAATGCAATACAAAAAAAAGATATTTATTTATTCTTTCCTTCCTCTATTCATATTAATACAGAATTCCTCATGAATTAATGCCTAATTCTTTAATTAATGCCTAATTCTTTTCATTTATTAATTGCTATAACGAGTGTTTTATTCCAAGATTAAGTTATTACTGAACAAAGAAAAATTTGCATTATATTATAAAGGACGAGATCAATTCGGAAGCGCTTTTTCTTATTCTAGCAGACGGAATTCCTTTGGTCTAATTTAGGACTTTCCAATCGATTTTATCTTACCTAATTCTATCTATGCCCAGGGGGATAATACCGAAACGAAACAACCCTTTCCTTTTTTCTGATCATAGAGAAGCCGTATGAAGCTAAGGTTTCATGTACGGTTTTGGAATAGCGGTGGGAACTGTGATGTTATCATCGACTATGATTATCTAACAGTTCAAGTACAGTTGATATAGTTGAAGCACAGTCAAAATATGGTTTTTTTGGATGGAATCTTTGGCGTCAGCCTATAGGTTTTCTGGTTTTTCTAATTTCTTCTTTGGCAGAATGTGAAAGATTACCCTTTGATTTACCAGAAGCAGAGGAAGAATTAGTAGCAGGTTATCAAACTGAATATTCCGGTATCAAATATGGTTTATTTTATCTTGTTTCTTACCTAAATTTATTAGTTTCCTCTTTATTTGTAACAGTTCTCTACTTAGGCGGGTGGAATTTATCTATTCCCTATATTTCCTTTTTTGAATTTTTCCAAATGAATAAAATGGTTGGAATTTTGGAAATGACAATGGGTATCTTTATTACATTAACTAAAGCTTATTTATTTCTCTTCATTTCTATCACAATAAGATGGACTTTACCCAGGATGAGAATGGATCAGTTATTAAATCTTGGATGGAAATTTCTTTTACCTATTTCCCTGGGCAATCTCTTATTAACAACTTCTTCCCAACTTGTTTCACTATAAATAAGATAATACAATAACAGTAAGAATATTTTCAACACAAAAGTTCTCTCAAACAAGAGAAAGAAACATACTTTTTTCATAGATATTTAGAATATGTTCCCTATGGTAACTGGGTTCATGAGTTATGGTCAACAAACAATACGCGCTGCAAGGTACATTGGTCAAAGTTTCATAATTACCTTATCCCACACAAATCGTTTACCTATAACGATTCACTACCCTTATGAAAAATCAATTACATCGGAGCGTTTCCGGGGGCGAATCCACTTTGAATTTGATAAATGTATTGCTTGTGAAGTATGTGTTCGCGTATGCCCGATAGATCTACCCCTTGTGGATTGGAGATTTGAAAAGGATATTAAAAGGAAACAATTGCTTAATTATAGTATTGATTTCGGAGTTTGTATATTTTGTGGTAATTGTGTTGAGTACTGTCCGACAAGCTGTTTATCAATGACTGAAGAATATGAACTTTCTACTTATGATCGTCATGAATTGAATTACAATCAAATTGCTTTGAGTCGGTTACCAATCTCCATAATGGGAGATTACACAATTCAAACAATTAGGAATTCGACTCAAAGTAAAATAGACGAAGAAAAATCTTGGAATTCAAGAACGGTTACTAATTATTAGTTACTAGGATTTTTCTAACAAAAAAGAAAAATCCAATAGTTTTTTATTAACTATAAAGAAAAACGAATAACTACTGCTTATTGCAAATTATTCCTGATTTAAAATGAGAGTAGATTTTCGTGATGTGATTTCTAACTATACAACTTATATACAAAAAAATATCCTAATCCCTTTTTCCTTCCTTGAATCTTTTAGTTTTAGTCAGTTCATGAAAAATTTTATACTATTAATTTCTTCTTATCCATAATGGATTTACCTGGACCAATACATGAGATTCTTGTGCTATTTGGGGGATTTGTTCTTCTACTAGGAGGTCTAGGAGTAGTATTACTTACCAACCCAATTTATTCTGCCTTTTCGCTGGGATTAGTTCTTGTTTGTATATCCTTATTCTATATTTTATGGAATTCCTACTTTGTAGCTGTCGCACAACTTCTTATTTATGTGGGAGCTATAAATATTTTGATCATATTTGCCGTAATGTTCGTAAATGGCTCAGAATGGTCTAAAAATAAGAATTATTGGACTATTGGAGATGGGTTCACTTCACTCGTTTGTATAACTATTCTTTTTTCACTAATGACTACTATCCCAGATACGTCATGGTATGGAATTCTTTGGACTACAAGATCAAACCAAATAGTAGAACAGGGTCTCATAAATAACGTTCAACAAATTGGGATTCATTTAGCAACTGATTTTTATCTTCCGTTTGAACTCATTTCCATAATTCTTCTAGTTTCTTTAATAGGTGCAATTACTATGGCTCGGCAATAAGAAATACTTAGAATTAGTCAAAATTCTTAGAATTTCAAATCTAAAATAAATAACTAAAGAATCACAATTTTGATTTAGTAAAACCCATCTACTGCCAACAAATACCTTCTTTTCTCTTTTGTTGTGTAACTGTTCTATTCTAATTAATGGAATCGGTTCAATTCTTGTCCTCATATTGAAATGAATCGAGATTGATAAGGAGTTAGTTAATGATGTTTGAGCATGTACTTTTTTTTAGTGTCTATTTATTTTCGATTGGTATCTATGGATTGATCACAAGCCGAAATATGGTTAGAGCTCTAATATGTCTTGAACTTATACTGAATTCAATTAATCTAAATCTCGTAACATTTTCAGATCTATTTGATAGTCGCCAATTAAAAGGAGACATTTTCGCAATTTTTGTTATAGCCCTTGCGGCTGCTGAAGCAGCTATTGGACTATCCATTCTTTCTTCCATCCATCGTAACAAGAAATCAACTCGTATCAATCAATCTAATTTTTTGAATAATTAGACATAAAATCCTCTAAACAAAGGCGCACATATAATAATAATATCAAATATTAAGATGAATAGAAATCAAATACTATTTTCTTATTATTTTATTATTTTATAATATCTATTTTTTGATTAGGTTATTACATAGTATTCTTTTTTACTTATTGAATTTTTGCAATTCATTGATATTGCAATTTGAATATTGCAATAATTTATATTGAAAAGACGATAGCCAATAAATTGGCTAATTCGAATTCGTATGTACAATTTGTATAATTATGATTGTTGAAGCCAAAAATTCAAGTCTCTTGGCTCTTTTCACGCTTTCTCACAAACGGATTAAGAAATATATTGCATTATTTTATTTATTTATTTGTTGAAGTTTGGATAAACCATTGCTTCGTCTGGTGTCTACAATACATATGACTCATATAGTACTAATTTGATTTTTACCAGATCGAAAATTTTTATGTTGAAAAGGAAAATTTATAGATCCAATGTCACATTCCGTAAAAATTTATGATACATGTATAGGATGCACTCAATGTGTACGAGCTTGTCCAACAGATGTATTAGAAATGATACCCTGGGATGGGTGTAAAGCCAAGCAAATTGCTTCCGCGCCGAGAACCGAAGATTGTGTGGGTTGTAAGAGATGCGAATCTGCCTGCCCAACAGATTTTTTAAGTGTCCGCGTTTATTTAGGGCCTGAAACAACCCGCAGCATGGCTCTATCTTATTGATACGTTACAAAAAACTCCACTTGAATCGTCTGATTCCTCTTTACCGAGGAAGCCTGTGCTCGCTTATTTCGAGCACGGGCTTTTCTGGTCAAAACGTATCTTCTCTTTATCACTTTATCATGAGTTATTTTCCTTGGTTAACAATACTTGTTGTTTTGCCGATATTTGCAGGTTCATTAATTTTCTTTTTACCTCATAGGGGAAACAAAATCGTTAGGTGGTATACTATATCTATTTGTTTATTAGAATTCCTTCTAATGACTTATGCATTCTGTTATCATTTCCAATTGGAGGATCCTTTAATCCAATTAAGGGAGGATTCTAAATGGATAGATGTCTTTGATTTCCACTGGAGATTGGGAATCGATGGACTTTCATTAGGATCTATTTTATTGACAGGATTTATCACTACTTTAGCTACTTTAGCAGCTTGGCCAGTTACCCGGAATTCGCGATTATTCTATTTCCTGATGCTAGCAATGTATAGTGGTCAAATAGGATTATTTTCTTCGCGAGACCTTTTACTTTTTTTTATCATGTGGGAGTTAGAATTAATTCCTGTTTACTTACTTTTATCCATGTGGGGGGGAAAGAGGCGTCTGTATTCAGCTACAAAATTTATTTTGTATACTGCAGGCGGTTCCATTTTTTTCTTAATCGGAGTTCTAGGTATGGGCTTATATGGTTCCAACGAACCAAGATTAGATTTGGAAAGATTAATTAATCGATCATACCCTGCAACATTGGAAATACTATTTTATTTTGGCTTCCTTATTGCTTATGCTGTCAAATTGCCGATTATACCCCTACATACGTGGTTACCAGATACCCATGGGGAAGCGCATTACAGTACATGTATGCTTTTAGCGGGAATCCTATTAAAGATGGGAGCATACGGATTGATTCGGATCAATATGGAATTGTTACCTCATGCTCATTATCTATTTTCCCCCTGGTTGGTAATAATAGGAGCGATGCAAATAATCTATGCAGCTTCAACTTCTCTTGGTCAGCGAAATTTCAAAAAAAGAATAGCCTACTCCTCCGTATCTCACATGGGTTTCATAATTATAGGAATTGGTTCCATAACCAACATTGGACTCAATGGAGCTATTTTACAAATACTATCCCATGGATTTATTGGTGCTACACTTTTTTTCTTGGCGGGAACGGCTTGTGATAGAATGCGTCTTGTTTATCTCGAAGAACTGGGGGGGATATCTATCCCAATGCCGAAAATTTTTACCATGTTTAGTAGCTTTTCAATGGCTTCTCTTGCCTTACCAGGAATGAGCGGTTTTGTTGCAGAATTAGTAGTATTTTTTGGACTAATTACTAGTCCAAAATTTCTGTTAATACCAAAAATGCTAATTACTTTTGTAATGGCAATTGGAATGATATTAACTCCTATTTTTTTATTATCTATGTTACGCCAGATGTTCTATGGATACAAGCTATTTCATGTTCCAAACGCAAATTTGGTGGATTCTGGACCACGAGAACTCTTTCTTTTAATCTCTATCTTTTTACCAGTAATAGGAATTGGTATTTATCCAGATTTTGTTCTCTCGCTATCGGTTGACAAGGTAGAGGCTCTCTTATCCAATTATTATCCTAAATAATTTTTTTTTACTAGTCTGCTCTATATTCCATAGTGGAAAAACCAAATAATTCAGAAAAAAGTAAAAAAGTCTAATTAGATCTATCTCGAATTTTTGAGAACCCTTTGAGAAGGCGTTCAAGGGTTCTCAAATCAAACAAAAATGGAAAAACTTTCATTTCACGAAGGTTTTATGTTATGTAATCATTTAGATGGTAATGTAAATGCACCATAACTATGTAAACCTATTCCTAATAGATTGATACCAAAATAGCAGATCCAAATTATAAGAAATCCTATCGAAGCTACAAGTGCGGAATTCGTACCCTTCCAATTTGGATTTGTTCTACTATGTAAATAAATTGCGAATATGGTCCAAGTAATAAATGCCCAAGTTTCCTTAGGATCCCAATTCCAATAGGATCCCCATGCCTCATTAGCCCATACTGCTCCACAAAGAATACCTATGGTTAAAAGGGTAAACCCTAGGCTAATGACACGATAACTCCAAGAATCCAAACGCTCAATTAATTGATATTTGTAATAATTTGGAAATGAAGGAAAAGAGGTGTTTTTTAAAGCACTTCTTTTTACATAGAAATATTCAATCTCACTAAACTCACTAAAGAAAAATGTTTTATTTAAAACATTTTTTTTCTTTTCTAAAAAGAAATTGAAATTCTTTCGAAATTTAATGATTAGAAGAGCGGCGGATAATAAGGATCCGCACAAAAGAGTTGCATAGCTTAGTAACATCATACTGACATGCATCATTAACCACTGAGATTGTAGAGCAGGTACTAGTATTGTGGATTGATGCATTTCAGTTAAAAGACCCGACGTGGCAAAGCCTTGCGTTAAAATAGTACTTGGCGTAGTTATTGTGCTTAAATCATTTTTAGAGTTCTGTATCTTAGGAATCGTATGAAGAATATACAGAGCCCATGAAAGGAAGATCAATGACTCATATAAATTACTTAATGGAAAATGTCCCGAAGAAGCCCAACGAGAAACTAGGAATCCTGTTATAGAGAAAAAAGTAGCTATCATTCCTTTTTCTGACGAATCACGTAATCCCCCAAGTTCACGAACTAATAAGGTTATCAAATGAATTGTAATCACAATTGAAATGGTTGAGAAAGAGATATGAGTTAGTATATGTTCTAAAGTTGCAAATAGCATAAGGAGAAGGTCCCATTACAAAATAGGAAATTTCGAATTGAATCCATTTTCTAATCTATTGTATTCTTTTTCGAGAATGCCGCCACTCGGACTCGAACCGAGATGCTTGAGCACTGCTTCCTAAGAGCAGCGTGTCTACCAATTTCACCATGGCGGCTAACTTTAAATAATAGGGAAGTTAAAAGAATAATAGTTATTTTCTCGCAAATCGTCGAGATTGGGAGAGTCCATAGAATTTAGGAACATTAGAATCTTCATTAAAATGGACTTCGTTTGGGAGTATCATTGGGGATTTTTTTAACAATAAACTCTTGCTTTGCCCAATAGAAACAAAGCTTGAAAGAGTTGGAACTGTTTTTTCTCAGTTGCAATATAGAACTCATTTTTTTCTAATTAGTTTCTCATTGAAATAAAAAAAAATCTTTCCATCTATCCATTAGAATTTCTATAATTTCATCATTAAATACAAAGAATTTTGGATTTTAGCAAAATTTCTAGAATGAAAGCCTTTATGCTCTTATTAATATGATTTACCAAGCCTAAACCTATTTTTTTGTGGATTTTGGATAAGATAGGTAGAAGTTGTAAGTCCTATTGCAAGAATACTCTACTTTTCATAATAGAATCCTCATATTTTATTATGAGGATTCTATTATGAAAAGTTCGTTGATAGGAAAAGAATACTTAGGACACAGTATACCAAAAACTTTTGTTCTATATATCAGAGGGGTTAGTTCTAAGAATATTGTACCGAGGAATTCGACACATAAAAGTACATTCATTAATTAATCCGAATTATTCATATTAAATAATTGGAATTTCTTTGGGATAGGTCAATTCAGATTATTCCAAAACCAGATTATTTGTTTGTTTGTTGCCCAGAAAAACCCTTTGGTTTTGGATGCTCGCTACCGCTGGAAAATGATCTTGATTTTGCTAAAGAATAAGATTGTACTATGGAAAAATAAGTCTTTTTCTTCCAAAGATTTTTACGAATACGCTTTTTTGACATCGAAGTACGTTTTTTTGGAACTGCCATTCAAAAAGGAGATTACTTTTTTCTAGTTGTATGTGAAAGACATCTATTGCCGCAAATTAATCCTTCTTTCTGTTTTTTCTTAGTATTTATACTTAAATACTGAACTGAAATTCTGAATTCTTTTTTACTTTATTTTCTCTAATGCGGATAAGACAAGAATTTTTTAGCATATTTTTCATATATATTTTATACTTTGTTTTATTTTATACTTTGTTTTAATAATACAGAATATATACAAAGGTTTTCTATTTAAATTAAATCAATTTATATATTAAGTATACTCCATATATAAATCTACGGCCTATCCCCCATATAAGATGGGGGGATAAAAGGAAGGGAAAATTCAAATAGTTAATTAAGTTCAGAATGGTATTCCATAATGGAATTCCAATCAAAACAAAAAAAATACTTAGTCTCTTAAACAAGACATTCTAAAACTTAGGTAATTCTAGTCATTAGGATTTCAGTTCTATATGAAGTAAGGAATATTCGATAATTTCCTATAAACATAGGTTTTCATTGGAATTCAATCAATCAGTTACGAAACATGAGAGCTGCTTCATCTTCATTTTAATAGAAAGAAATACAAAAATGAATAGAAAGTAAAATGATTCAATCCTTTTTTGTATTTTAACAAATATCCTTCTTTAGGTAATAACTAGGTAACAAAGTTATTTAATTAACTTTTTGAATTTAACCAAGTAAACCCATTCTTCATTTTTGATTATTTCAATGAGAGAAATTTGGAAAAATGAAGAATTCCAGTATTTTGTCTTATTCTTATTTTTTTGAATTCCTTCAGAAAGAGATAAGAATTGGTTTGGTGAATCGGAAACAATTTTATTTTATAGAAAAATTTCAAGTAAAAATTGCAATTTCTTTTCTTATGGAACATACATATCAATATGCATGGGTAATCCCTCTTCTCCCACTTCCAGTTATTATGTCAATGGGGTTTGGACTTATTCTTATTCCGACAGCAACAAAAAATCTTCGTCGCATATGGGCTTTTCCTTGTGTTTTACTCTTAAGTATAGCTATGGTATTCTCAGTTCACCTATCTATTCAACAAATAAATGGAAGTTCTATCTATCAATATCTATGGTCTTGGACCGTCAATAATGATTTTTCCTTAGAATTTGGATACTTGATCGACCCGCTTACTTCTATTATGTTAATACTAATTACTACTGTAGGAATTCTCGTTCTTATTTATAGTGACGATTATATGTCTCACGATGAAGGATATTTGAGATTTTTTGTTTATATAAGTTTTTTCAATACTTCCATGTTGGGATTGGTTACTAGTTCCAATTTGATACAAATTTATTTTTTTTGGGAACTTGTGGGAATGTGTTCCTATTTATTGATAGGCTTTTGGTTTACACGGCCAATTGCAGCGAGTGCTTGTCAAAAAGCTTTTGTAACTAATCGTGTAGGGGATTTTGGTCTGTTATTAGGAATTTTAGGTTTTTTTTGGATAACAGGTAGTTTAGAGTTTCGGGATTTGTTCAAAATAGCTAATAACTGCATTCCTAATAATGGGATTAATTCCTTACTTACTACTTTGTGTGCTTTTTTATTATTCCTTGGTGCAGTTGCGAAATCCGCACAATTCCCTCTTCACGTATGGTTACCCGATGCTATGGAAGGACCCACTCCCATTTCGGCTCTTATACACGCAGCAACTATGGTTGCTGCGGGGATTTTTCTTCTAGCTCGACTTCTTCCTCTTTTCATATCCCTACCTTTAATAATGAATTTCATTTCTTTAGTAGGTACAATAACACTCTTCTTAGGAGCTACTTTAGCTCTTGCTCAGAGAGATATTAAAAGAAGCTTAGCCTATTCTACAATGTCTCAATTGGGTTATATGATGTTAGCTCTAGGTATAGGTTCTTATCAAGCTGCTTTATTCCATTTGATCACTCATGCTTATTCGAAAGCTTTATTGTTCTTGGGATCCGGATCCATTATTCATTCAATGGAACCTCTTGTTGGATATTCACCAGATAAAAGTCAGAATATGGTTCTTATGGGTGGTTTAAGAAAATACGTTCCAATTACAAGAACTACTTTTTTATGGGGTACGCTTTCTCTTTGTGGTATTCCACCTCTTGCTTGCTTCTGGTCCAAGGATGAAATCCTTAGTAATAGTTGGTTGTATTCACCCTTTTTTGGAATAATAGCCTCTTTTACTGCAGGATTAACTGCGTTTTATATGTTTCGGATATATTTACTTACTTTTGATGGGTACCTGCGTGTTCATTTTCAAAATTACAGTAGCACTAAAGAGGGTTCGTTGTATTCAATATCCTTATGGGGAAAAAGGATACCCAAAGGAGTGAATAGAGATTTCATTTTATCAACAACGAAGAGTGGAGTTTCTTTTTTTTCACAAAATATATCCAAAATTCATGGTAATACAAGAAATAGGATAGGGTCCTTTAGTACTTCCTTTGGGGCTAAAAACACTTTTGTCTATCCTCATGAAACGGGAAATACTATGCTATTCCCTCTTTTTATATTACTGCTTTTTACTTTGTTCATTGGATCCATAGGAATCCATTTTGATAATGGAGTAATGGATAATGGAATAGCAGAGTTAACCATATTATCAAAGTGGTTAACTCCCTCAATAAACCTTTTCCAGGAAAGTTCTAATTCTTCCATAAATTCATATGAATTTATCACTAATGCAATTTCTTCTGTAAGTCTAGCTATGTTTGGTCTATCCATAGCATATATCTTCTATGGATCCTCTTATTCCTTTTTTCAGAATTTGGATTTAATAAATTCTCTTGTAAAAGAGAGTCCTAAAAAGTTTTTTTCGGATCAAGTAAAAAAAAAGATATACAGTTGGTCATATAATCGTGGTTATATAGATATTTTCTATACTAGGGTCTTTACCCTGGGTATAAGAGGATTAACTGAACTAACGCAGTTTTTCGATAAGGGTGTCATTGATGGAATTACCAATGGAGTAGGTCTTGCTGGTTTTTGTATAGGAGAAGAAATTAAATATGTAGGGGGAGGGCGAATATCGTCTTATTTATTCTTTTTTTTATGTTATGTATCCGTGTTCTTATTCTTTTTTCTTTCTTAACTTAAGGAATTCCCCCGTCTCCTGCCTAAAGAGCCCCCTTATTCCCCTTCCTATCTTCTTCCCCCATCTCTCCCCCTTTTCTACCATCTCTCTCTTTTTCTATATTTTTCTATACTCCCTCATTGTATAATAGTTCGGTTTTCCGCGATTTTTTCCATTCCTCTGTGTAAATAGCCTAATATGGGTTCACAATCAATAACATCTTCACCATCGAGAGTAACGATCAGTCGAAGAACACCATGCATTGATGGGTGCTGAGGGCCCATATTGACTATCATGAGATCTTTTCTTGTAAGCGGTAGACTCATATCCTTTCTTCCTTA